AGCTGGTACAGTCATAGGTTTTTTCCTGATTCATTCTTCCATGAATTGCTGAAAGCGAAAAGAAGTTCATCAAAATTTAAGCGAATCAAAGTCAAAATGACTCTTCAAATTAACGAGTTTTTTTCTCCAACTGGTCGATTAATTCTTTGAATTCTTTATAATGTACTCTAGTTTTTTTTTTCTCCAACTGGTCGATTAATTCTTTGAATTCTTTATAATGTACTCTAGTTTTTTTTGACAAATAAGCCAGCAGCCGTTGACGTTTTCCCAGAATTTTACGCAGACCTCTCTCAGATAAATAGTCTTTTTTGTGCAATTGCAAATGTGAAGTAAGTCTCTGTATCTTATTGGTGAAACTGACTACTTGAAATTCAACAGACCCTCTGTTTTCTTTGTTTTCCTCTTGCGAAATAATTGAAATGAATGAATTTTTTACCATAAAAGAATTTTTCCCTCCCCTTTTGACAGATATGAATTTTATTGATCCGTAAGAATAATGCCAGAAATTTGAATGTAGTATACACAACAATCGGAATTTCTGGCATTATTTTGACTGAGTTTCTCAATTAAGCAATTTTGAATTTGATTCGGATAGTGATTCAAAAGGATGGTACATTTTTACACTCACAAAAGCGAATAGTTTTTTAGTACGAAGATTCTGTTGATTTATTTCTAGATCTAATTAATTTGTCATTAACTTAGTATCACAGTATCCTATGATGTAAGACAGGGCAAATGTGCATCTGGTTGCTTGCATATAACATATATGGTACAGAATATATAGGAAAAATGTACCATCACCGAATTTTGAATCGTGGATACATATAGATCCTTAACATACTGAAACGGCTGCCATTATTGGTATCAAACCAATAGCGATTCATACAAGCTAAATCTTCTAATCGAAAATTAGGCCAAAGAAAGAACTTGAGTTTAATTAATTCATTTTTATCTCTATCAAGGTGTTTACTTTCATCCAAAAATTGACCCCAGCTTTTTATGTTGTTCTCCTTACAAAATACTGGATTTCTATCCACACCATTCCTATTCTTGAAATTGAAATTTAAAGAATTGAGAATTCTCAATTCTCTACGCCGTCTAGACGATAAAATCATTTCAGGAACAAGCAAATCAAAATGATCCTTATCAACATCTTTTTGTTTTCCGTATCTTTGATTAGTTTGTTGCTTACTCTTATGAACTAATGAAATACCTATGGCTTGATACATAAGAAATTCTTCCAGATCTTTTATAGACGAAGTTAATAGGGGTTGGAACTTCATCAAACCAAATTCCGCCCAGCTAAACAGAGTAGACTCCTTCGAATAATGACTGACAATTCTGTCTAGCGGCAGATCTCCCATTTTCAAATAGGCTAAAAGCCTTCGTTTACTTTGTAAACGCCCTTTTGTGTTACCCACCATCTGCATTAAGCTCAGCCGCTCGAGCATATCCTCCTCAACTAGCCGCTCGGTGTGGATGCTAAAACCCAAATACTTCGCTTGAAGGTCAACGAAATCTACTAGCCTCGGCGAGTCACTCCGGTATTGTGTTTTTTTTTTACTGAACCCTTTTTCATAATCTTCTCTAATAACTTCTTGGATGTCTTCGATGTCGATGTCTTCGATGTTTTGACTAACATTTGCTTTTCCTTTAGTTGCTTTTCCTTTAGTTGCTTTTCCTTTAGTTGCTTTTCCTTTAGTTGCTTTTCCTTGACTAACATTTGCTTTTCCTTGACTAACATTTGCTTTTCCTTGACTAACATTTGCTTTTCCTTGACTAACATTTGCTTTTCCTTGACTAACATTTGCTTTTCCTTGACTAACTTCTTCTTCTTCTTCTTCTTCTTCTTCTTCTTCTTCTTTTCCTTTGAAATTTAAAAGAAGTAACTTCATAGGTCTAAGCCACGGGTTCATTTGATATGTCCTCTTACGTAGCAGAAATTCTGGGAAGAACCAATCTTCCTGATTCGAATCTTCCTCATTCGAATTCGCTCTGGGTGCCTTTAAGATTTCTTCATTCATTCCCATCCAATTAAAAAAGCTTTTTTTGTCTTCTTTGATTTCTGGATTTTCTTTGAGTTCTGGATCTTCTTTGAGTTCTGGATCCTTTTCGATTTCTGGATCCAAGAGCATTTTTGGAACGATATCATAAATAAGACCTCTATTCTCATTCTCAATTATTTCAGAATTCTCATTCTCAATTATTTCAGAATTCTCATTCTCAATTATTTCAGAATTCTCATTCTCAATTATTTCAGAATTCTCATTCTCAATTATTTTAGAATTTTCATTCTCAATTATTTTAGAATTCTTAGTCTCAATCTTAGTATTTGTATTATGGTTAGGGTCGATCTTTTTCCCAGCCTCCAAATTGACTAGATATTTTTCGAAAAACTTCCAATCAAAGTCCATATATTTTCTTTCAGGTTTTTTCTTTCGCATTTTTTTCAGAGACATATAAACCTTGTCTAGATAATTGTCTAGAGAATTCTTGTCTAGATAAACCTCGTCTAGATAATCCTTGTAATAATCCTTTTCTAGATAAAGCTGGTCTAGAGAATCCTTGAAATAAACCTTGTCTAGAAAACTCTTGTCTAGATAATCCTTGTGATAATCCTTGTCTACATAAGTATTGTCTAGATAATTGTGTAGATAAGTATTGTCTCGATAAAGCTTGTCTAGAAACTTCTTGTCTAGTATACAATCCTTGAAATAAGTCTTGAAAACAATCTCCTCTGGTATATCAAATAAGTCGATCTCTTGGCTCTTATTTACTTGTAATGGCAATTTAGAAATAGAGGAGTCCTTCTTAGTTTCAGAAGAAATGTATTTATATGCTAAAAGATCATATTTATAGTTTTTCTTAAACTTAGTTTTTTGATTTCTTACTAATGAATATACTTCAGAATCATCTTGGTTTTTGGAATGAAGTAATGGGTCTTTTTCATATGAATCTCCTTTATTTAAATCGTTATTTTGAGGCGTATGGCGTCGGTTGACTTTATTTCGCCAGGTTTGTGCGCCTACTCGCTCCCAATGAACCTTAGATAAATTGTATTGAGACTGACCTCTTAACCAGTTTTTCCATGGATTCGTTCCAAAATTTCGAAGTTTCTTATGCTTTAATTCGGAATGAAATATTCCCTGTCTTTCAAAAGAATCCTTTATTGCAGTCTTAAGAAAAAAAGACGTTCCGCGATATTGAAGAACAGATCTTAACTTATCACTAACTAGGGTTTGTGATAATTTGTAAAATACATATGCTTGTGACAGGGAAGATAAATTTGGCAAGGAAGCAAATTTCGGAACAATCTGTGACTTCCGCTTATTTATATTTTTTATAGTCGAACTAAAGGTAATTCTTTTTTGATTTGTTTCAGTATTGGAAATGTCTTTCTCAAAAAATTTTTTTGTTAAATTGATTCTAGGAATCTTAATGATACATAGAAAGATATCTAGGTATATTTTGTATATTTTTTCAATGAAAATTTTTTGAAAATAATTCCATTTACTTATTAATCGAACATTTCTTCTTTTTACAATTTTCCAAATATTTTTTGGTGATTCTACATTATTATTTTGCTTTTTGTTGTTAGGACTATTATTTAGTCCTGGAGTTACTTTTTTTTTTTCTTTTGTAATTCTTTCTATTTGATTTTTGATTGTGCTTGTTCTATTAATCAGATTTTGTATTTTTTCTTCTGAATTTGTAGAAGCTGTAGATCGAATTTGACTAAATGATTCATGAATTATCTCATTGCTGATTATAGAATCTTTTTCTTTTTGAGTTTCACTCGATTCATCTACTCCTATCCCTTTCAATCTTGTATTTTTTTTGATTATTTTCAAAATTGTGCTTTTTAGAACTAGAACCCTTTCTTTAAGCCGTTTTATGCTTTCTTTAAGCCGTTTTATGCTTTCTTTTGGGTTTCCTAGAACTCTAACAAAATTTTGCTTTATTTTTTGGTTGAAAACGCTTCTTATAAGTCGAAAGGCGCTCCCTTCCAATTTTTCTGCTGCTAATCTTTGACTTTTTTTGCCTAGTTCGTTAAAAATGGGCCCCCAAAAAATGGAAAAGGAACGGTTGGGTCGGGCACCACCCCAAGGATAGTCAGCTAGTCCCCAGAAAGACCTTATAAAAGCATAATCGTTGGTTATCCTTTGTCTATCATCCGCTGTGTGCCAAGGTTTCAACTCTAAAGGCCATAAAACTTTGACCTGAAGACCGTATTCCCACCACTCCTCCGGAAAGTTGCTGATGGATATGACGCCTATAGCAAAACCGTCATCGTTGCATAAAAGATGAGTCTCGTTTTCCCAGTCCTTTCTATCCTCAGCCCACTCGGGCTGCTGCAAAAATAAGATACGACCAATATTTTTAGCTATTATCGCTAAAGGCAATGCAATATATCTTCTAAAATAGGAGTTCAAAATTAATACGATACCTCTTACTCCTAGCCCATAATAAAGCTCATTCCATGCATCTATTCCATCCATCCGGAACAGCTCTTCTTCGGGGTCTAGTTCGATTTTCTCTTTTTTGATTCTTTTCCGTTCTTTCAATGCTTTGCTTTTTTTTTCGTCTATCTTCCTTTTTGTCTTCCTTTTTGTCTTCCCTTTTGTCTTCCTTTTTGTCTTCCTTTTTGTCTTCCTTTTTGTTTTTGTCTGTTCTTTCTTAGGTCCCTTAAGAGTGAAAAGGTCCCCTTTTTTGATTCCAAACCTATGCATCAAATTTTGCATTTTCAAAACAAGGGGTTTCACTACCCTAAAAGAACTAGACAGTGTACTTTTTAAGAAGCCCAAAAAAAGAGGGGAATGCGGAAACATTTCAATCTGTCTTACAACAACTCCGTTTTTACGCCTTAGGACGCTCGCAACACCTTTGATGTCATCCTGATGCCAAAATTGGTCGCGCACCGCTCTCAAGGAGGTCCTCCACACGTCCTTATTCTCGGTTTTCCACTCGATATTGGTGATGAGGCTGCCAACGTGAACATGAGCAAGGCTTTTCTCAAAGTCAATACTATAAGGGTCTCCCCCACTCTTGATCAAATCCTTCTTAACCTTCTCATTAATCTCTTTAGCAATCTCCGGATCAATCTTATTACTATCTTTAGAAAGATTTTTGATAAGTAAATTTTGAGTATCCTGATTCAAAATAATTTCATATTTGTATTGTGCTGATATAATATCAAAGCACTCATCATCTCCCCGCTTGGTCACAAAGGGTTCGCCCAGGTCGTATGCGACCTCGCGGAGTAATACGTATGACCAGCGAGGGACGCGTTGACCGATGTGCGCTCGTCCCACACTTTCTCCCACTTTATAAGTCCTTAGTTGCTTTAGCTTTTTTAGTTTTCGCTGGTTCCAATCAATGCTTCCCCCCCCTTTTTCCCAAGGCTTAGAAAAAAATTTTGCCAAAGGATTATAATATAATTTTCCTTCTGCTCTTAGTTTTAGTGTTTTACTTTTTAGTATCGCGAACATTCTCTCTTCAAATTTTGGGGACTCGAAAATGAAACCTGGCAAAAGGGTCTCATGAATTTGATTTAGAGCAAGGATTTGCTTAAGTTGAGATTCTGTAGGTTCATCGTCGATTCTTTCACGAGATTTTGTAGTTCCATTTTTTTTTCTTCGACGAGATTTTGTAGTTCCATCGTCGATTCTTTCACGAGATTTTGTAGTTCCATTTTTTTTTCTTCGACGAGATTGCATTGCATTCTGGACTTTTTCACGAGATTGCATTGCATTCTTTTTTCTTCCACTAGATTTACGAGATTTAATTACATTGTAGACTTTTTCACGAAATTCACCCAATTGAAGAAGTGCCCTTTCTTCGCTTAGACGTGCTTCTTCGCGTCGACGTGCTTCTTCGCGTAGACGTGCTTCTTCGCGTAGACGTGCCTCTTCTTCCCTTTTCTCCTGTTCTTTGCTTTTTGGTGCCTTTTCTTCGCTTTTCTCCTTTTCTTCGCTTTTCTCCTTTTCTTCGCTTTTCTCCTTTTCTTCGCTTTTCTCCTTTTCTTCGCTTTTCTCCTTTTCTTCGCTTTTCTCCTTTTCTTTGCTTTTCTCCTTTTCTTCGGGATCCTCGATTACTTTTCTAAACTTTTTGATTCTTCCACGAGAGGGCCCATTCAACAAAGGATCATACCTTTTTGGTAGGCAGAGGCAGGTTTCGTTCATTTTCTCAATACAAACCCGAGTCCTTTTGTCGAGTATATCTAGAAAAATAAATCCCGTGTCTAGAGCCTCAATTCTCTTTATAAACTCGTTATTTAAGTTGTTTTGTCTTTGTTTGTTCTTATAAAGCCAATCTTTGTCTAGTTTATCAAAGGAGAGTCTTTCTACTGTGGACGAAGATATCATCCCTTTCGTCAGTTCCTTAAAACTAGAAAAACTAGGAGGATCTGTAAAAGATATTCTTTTTTTTCCATCACTTCGGCATGTATCAAAAAAATATTGTGAAGCTTCCTTTCTTACAGCCCCAAAAAAGTGTTGATTGCTTATGTATCGTACTGGACGAGTCCATTGAAACTGAAAAAAATCGGCCGCTAAAATGCCTTCCACCACTATGGGTGCTTTTTGATCTTTTTCTTCATCCAGATCCGCTCCCCAACGCGTGGGAGGAATTTCTTCTTTGAATAGCACTTTTTTTCGTGCAATCTCCTCTTTCTTTTCCTCTTTCTTTTCCTCTTCCTTTTCCTCTTCCTCGTCCTCGTCCTCCCAGTAAGTGTCAGCTTCTCGGCCTTGTCTGGCTAACCAATTTGGTTGCAGTTGTGGGGCTTGGACGCTTGTCAGTGGATGTGGAAAAATGAATAAAGGTATTCTGCCTAAATAGTAGGCACAGGTAACAAATAAGAAAATATTCACGAACCGACCCGTGTTTCTCCTCAAGTTTATTAACAGCAAGTACTGAATTTCTGACACAACCCACTGAAAGGTTCGCATAAGAAATTCAAATTCTTCCCCAAGGGACCTAACAAGGTACTGATAAATCTTCTTTTTGTATTTATTCAATTCTGACTTAATGTACTTATTCAATTCTGACACACGGTACTGAAAGTGTGAAAAACGGACCTGAAATTTTGCCCCAAGGTACTTATAAATGTACTTATCCAATGCTGACACAAGTTCCTTCTTAGATCTACTCAAAAGATAGATCCGTATCCAGTCGAATAATCTTTTCGTGAATAAAAGGAAACAAATGTGACCAATTAACCAACCAACAAAACTACTTGTTACAAATAACATCTTGTTGTTGCATCGAAACATATAAACGTTGACTAATCTGGCTAACGTTGAATTTGGTAAAAGGATCTGGTTGGCTAATTGAAAAATGAAAGTATTCAGGAAAATGAGGAAATTGCTTCTGGTACTGGTAGTGATAGTATAGTCCCAATTGTCGGCTGCGAAATAAAGCAAAAGATACGGTAGAAATAGTACAGCTAGTATATGAGGTGTCCACAATAGTAGATGCAGAGGCCTATTATAGATCGACATG